ACCATTATCTATTAAGAATGAATTTTCTAACATTTGACTCCGTACCACGGACTGTTTTAGTCGCACACTTAAAAGAAAACCCATAAAATCCATGGTTGATGATTGATTGATATAGATTCTTCTTGTTTGCAACCAGAGAGAAAAATTAGATTGCCAGAAATTGACAAAGTAATATTTCAATTTAGTCATCAGAAAAAATGTCCCCCTTGAGGCCAGAATCCATTTTCCTTGATACCTAACATAATGCAGAAAAGGATCCTTGAAGAACCACAGGATAACCCCAAAATGCTTAGTAAAAACTTTTACAAAATGTTCTAACTTTAGGTAGAAATAAACTCGTGCAAGAAAGGCTCTGTAAGATGTTGATCGTAAATGAGAGGATTGGTTGCGGAGAAAAACGAAGATGGATTCGCATTCACACACATGGGAATTATATAAGAACAATAAGAATCTTTGATTCGTTTTTTTTGAAAAATTGGAAACAGACCTCTTTAGAGTAATAACACTATTACAATACTCATAAAGAAAGAATCGCAATAAATGCAAGCAGGAGGTATCTTTTACCCAGTAACGAATAGTTTGAACCAAGATTTCCAGATGGACAGGGTGAGGTATCAATATATCTAACACATAATTTAAACGTAAAAATTTGTCCTCTAAAAAAGGAAATATTGAATGAATTGATCGTAAATTTTGAGATTTTTTTAGTTCTTTTGCTTCTAGGGAAGATCGTAATCGCATAGAAAATGGAATTTCCGCAATAGCTGCAAATCCCTCTGAGATTTGTTGAGAATACAAATTTTTCTTGGGCACAAGAAATTCATTTTTGTTAGAATCATTAACAGAAAGAATCAAATAATTCTGTTGATACATTCGAATAACTAAACGTTTCACAACTAGTAAACTATATTTTGTGTCATAACCTTTTTTTTTATTTGACAACAAAATGGACCTGTTTAAACCTAAATCCTGATCATGTACAAGTGCATAAATATATTCCTGAAAGATAAGTGGATATAAAAAATCGTCTTGCCAAGATCTATCTAGTTCTAAATATCCTTGGAATTCCTCCATTTAAAATGAGACCGGAAACGAAAAGAAAAGTAGAGGGTTTCTTGGGTTAGAAAATGATACATAGTGCGATATAGTCAAAACAAGGTATTCTATTATAAAATAATAGATACCTCGTAAACCGGTAAACTCATCAACGGACTCTCTATCTTTTTTCCATCTAATTGGTTCCTTTCCTATCTAGTTATAGGATAAGAAGATGGTTAGAAATCCTTTATTTTTTCAACCCAATCGCTCTTTTGATTTTGGAAAAAAAGTATCCTTATCAATATACCGTTTCTTCTACACATTCATCTCCATTTTCTTTTCTAATGGAAAATGGCTAATAGTTAGGATTCACTAAAAAATCGCTAATCCACTCCTGGAAAAGCCGTCCCGCACCAGTCACTAATCTATTTTTAACGTTTAATTAGGGCGGGTAATCGTTCCAATTAAGAACATAAGCTCGTTGCTTTTTCTTTCCCTACAATTAGAGCCATAAGGCTCGATCCATGTATTCAATCGACCCAACTTTGAATTAATTTCGTTTCGTTCTAAGAATTCAACCAAAGTTTTTGTACCGATCTAATAAGAACGAAATTGTTTCATAATTCTCCATTGATACGACATGCTCTTTTTTCCATCCATTCCTTTCAGGATCAGTCGTGGTCTTACAAACTCTACCGATGGTGTGGACGAATCCCTTGCTTCATCCAAATGTGTAAAAGACCCTAGCCGCACTTAAAAGCCGAGTACTCTACCGTTGAGTTAGCAACCCAAAGAGAGTATAGTATATAGATACAATCGAGATCAAAATAAAGAAATTAGACAACCAAAACATTGAATTAGCAAAAAAAAAAAAGATCAACTGACAATACAAGAAATTTTCAAATAAAAAGCTAGACCACTTATTAGATATTTTGATCCACCACATTATATATATTTTCATATATATATTTTCTTTCTCTATCTTTCTATCTCTATATTTTCAATTTTCAGATCTTCTTTTTTGTTTAATTATCTATCCATTTCCTTATAAAAATTTTGGTTTTGTATCACAACAAATTCAACGAATCTTTGAATAACGTAAAAAACAAAACCTGTGTTTTGTATGTAGGACAAAAAAATAGAGAAAAAAATGGATCCATTGACACTTGAATTATATTTGTTCCCTACACTCTTGTCAATATGTATGTTAAAAAAAAAAAGAATAAATATATAGAACGCAAAATAGAAAAAAAAGAAATGATATCAATTTTCTTGAAAATTTAAGATAAGAAAATAATCAATTGAACAAAAAAATAGGATATCAAATAAGAAAAATAAATAAAGAACTTGTGTTGGATTGGCACTATCGAAATAAGTTACATGATTAGAAAGGAATGTAGATCGAAATACAAAAGAAGTAGCAAAAAGATCAATAATTATACGTCAAATAAGTCATTCTTTTTTGAATCGAATTCCAAAGAAAACCATCCAATTGAAAGGAATGTCGGAATTGTCTATTGCTAGAGCCAATTCCTACTGTTAGTGACTTGGCAAACTTTCTTCGTTTGTTCACTTTCTCTTTTTTCTATACATCTTATATAAAAATCTTATATAAAAATCTTATATAAAAAAAATATTTTGATCATTCATTAGAGGAGACACAGCCTCCTATGGGAACAATACAAAATAGGTCTGAATAGGGCAAAAGAAGGTGGGAATAAGAAAGGATTATATCAAACTATATACGAACCGCTCAAGTCCTTTTCTTGTTGTATTTAATTAAGTGAATTTCGTTTCATTAGGGCGAAGTTCTTTAAAAACCTCTGCCTTCTTTAAAATATCATAAACAGTTCCACTAGGTTGAGCGCCCCTTTCAAGAAAATATAGAATAGCGGGAACATTTAAATAAGTTTGATTCTTTATCGGATCATAAAAACCAACTTTCCGAAGATCTCTTCCTTCTCTTCGGGACCGAACATCAATTGCAACAATTCGATAGACGGCTCATTGGGATAGATTATATGAACAATACCCCCCTAGAAACGTATAAGAAGTTTTCTCCTCGTACGGCTCAAGAAAAATGATTTATTATTCTTTTTTTTTTCAAGTTATGGATATATAAAATTCTAATGGCAAATAGATCCATAAAATCATCAAATTAATTAGACTAAGAATTAAGCCCCCTTTTGCTCTTATTCTTCTTTCCGGAAAAACCATTTGCACTCATAACTCAAGTTGAATAACTCTCAAATAACTCGAGAGAACACTTTCATTTATTGAGTGGTCTCTAACCCCCTTTGTTTTGTCTGGCTTATTTAACCTCTACTGGAATTCTTCATTCTAATCCAGTTGTTGATACAATTGAGAATGAAAAGGGCCTTTCCTTGTTTCGGAATCTCTTTGCTTTGAATCATTAGGTTTATACATTACTTCGTTGATCTTTAATCCTTTCAAAATGGCAGCAACATACCCTTTTTGTGATTGTTTATCAAAGAAAAGAATCATACAAACACTTGATTCTCTCACAATATACTTTGTTATCGAAAAGGGTTTCTCAATTCCAACAAATTTTCCTTTTGGATTGGAAACTTGGTGGGATTGGATCCTTTCGATTTATTTGTCAAAAATATATTTACGAAGTTGTTCTAATTTATTGATTCACACTAACCCTAGATTCTTGCTCTTAAGAAATGAATCCATACTTTCTACTCGAGCTCCATCATGTACTAGTTTAAATTAACTACACCACAATAAAAAGTGTGGGTCCTAGTCTAACCGAACAGGGGATGTCGAGCCAAGAGCACCTTTATATATAAAATGATGGATTAAAAATCCACACCAGATCATGTCCTTCAAGTCGCACGTTGCTTTCTACCACATCGTTTCAAACGAAGTTTTACCATAACATTCCTCAAATTTTGAACCGGTATGCAATTGATTCAATTATGGAATCGTGAATAGTCATTGGTTTAGTCGGTACGTACATAGAAATTTATACTTTATTCTATATTAGATATATGTATTCTATTATTTCCATTAAATAATATACGCATTAAAGAATATACGGATAGAATTCTATTCTATTAAGAAAATTCTATCTATATTTTTATCGATTTTTTTGATTATAGTATAGGATTCTAAATAGAAATTCGAAATAGAAGGGTAGATATAAATATAAGATAAACTAAGTAAGTGAATAAATGTAAAAAAGATTCCTAATTCAACATAATTATTGGAATTTTTTTTACATTTACAATAAAAGCCAAAATAAAGCTTTTTCTCGAACTCAGCATTAATCATTTAAATAAAACCGATAGGTATATCGAAATGATAACTTGGAAAAACAAATCTGATTTTTTGCACAAAAATTGCAAACCCTTCTTACTGAGATCAAAGACTATAATAGATAAGATAGGAAGATTTCCTCATTTTATACGTTACGTATTTCTTTTGGGATTCAATAAATTTTCCATTACGGTGAATAGAATGTCTAAATCACTTTTCAACCATTACATAGATTTATTCATTCGTTATAAAATAAAGAACAAAATACGAACTACCTAAAAATTCAGTTTCAAAATACATATGTAAATAGGTAACTTAATTTTTTGATAATCCGAAATGAGATTCGGGTAGATATTCAAATTGACACCTTTGTTGTTGATTAACTCTTATCTACCCCCCCCAATTCTCCATAGGTATCGGGGGTCATAGCCCCCCAAAAAAAAGCACCTTTTTTTACAAAATCATAAACTGTCTAGGTACAAAACGAAACAAAATAGAGCTAAATTCAATATTTTTTCTTCCTTGTTATTTTACCTCACCACGGTTAACATAGGGGCTTTAATCCTATTGATTGAATTCAATAAGTACTAAAATAGACTCTTGTTTCGAATACATATACACAATACGGAGAATTTAAAAGTTAGCTGCTAAGGGATAGAGAATATAGAATTGCTTTCGCATTTTGGTTATGAATGCGTCTTTGAGAATTCTGTTAACCTAACTATTATAATATTTTTTTTTTATTTTTTTATTTATATAGAAATAGACACGCGGCATAAGTAACGAAATGCCTTCCATATGGAGAGGTATATGTTCGTCTAATCCCCTTTTAATTGTAATCGAAATTTATAGAAGCAATTTCTTATCCTATCTTGCCTGTATTAGATCACAATTCGATTCTGTTATATCTGTGTGTGCTTTGAACTCAATTCCGGTTTGTGAAAAAGATAGAATTCAGAAACGAATCTTTAAATTAAAAAAGCGAAAGAAGAAAAAAATTATCTATATAAGACTACACTTTTTTTTACAAACAGTCCCTTGGTCAAAAACAATTAGGATAGAATCCAGATGCTCTGGGACGGAAGGATTCGAACCTCCGAATAGCGGGACCAAAACCCGATGCCTTACCACTTGGCCACGCCCCACTTCGATTTCTACTCTACACTAATATTGTTATTGATTGTTCGTCAATTCCAGCCAAAATCTCTATAGAATCCAGTCGATTGTTATTAGGATTTTCACACGTGTAGGTATAGAATGAAACTGAATTTCTTGATCATTACATATAATTTAATTAAGATAATTTATGAAAGTATGATTTCTTCTATTCTCTTTTGATTTGAGAATGGAAGAGTTTTTGATTGAGTAAGTTCAAAAAAAAAGAAAGGATTTTTGCTCTACTTTCTTAATTTTTCGCTTATCTTATATCAATAACTCAATCAAAATGCAATAATCTTCAATAAAAAAGATGCCTGCTATGCTTAATATCTTTAGTTTGATCTGTATTTGTCTTAATTCTGCCCTTTCTTCGAGTGGTTTTTTATTCGCCAAATTGCCCGAGGCCTATGCATTTTTGAGTCCAATCGTCGATTTTATGCCAGTCATACCTCTACTCTTTTTGCTACTAGCCTTTGTTTGGCAAGCTGCTGTAAGTTTTCGATGAGATTTCAAATATTGTCCTAGAAAAATGAACGATTTATTCGAGAAAAAATTCGAATATGGTTATATTAATAAATGAAAAGATCAGATACGTCTTATAGAATGAATTCATTTTTTTCTTTTTTCGATTTCCAGAAACTACTAAAATTCTCGGTGTCAAAATAGAATATATGGGGAAATCTATTCTCTTTTTTACACAAAAAGATCTTGGAGATTGTGTAATGCTTACTCTCAAACTCTTCGTTTACACAGTAGTGATATTCTTTGTTTCTCTCTTCATTTTCGGATTTCTATCTAATGACCCAGGACGTAATCCTGGACGTGAAGAATAAAAGAGGAGTTTCCTTACTTTTTTTAGTGTCTTATTTTTTAAAAACAAATAAAAAGAATTCAATCAATTCGAAAGAGAAAAAAATAGTAAATCATCAACAGAAACGGAAAGAGAGGGATTCGAACCCTCGGTACGAATGACTCGTACAACGGATTAGCAATCCGACGCTTTCGTCCACTCAGCCATCTCTCCCTATTGAAAAAAAGTAATTACAAAAAAGAATTACTAATTACTATAGTTAGATTACACATAACGTGCCATTTAAAAATTCTTTTTTTCTATTTTTTCTAGGTTTTCAATATATAAGAATATAAGATATATAATTTATATAAGATATATAATTTCAATTCGAAATTCTTTCAGATTCTAGACTCTTTTATAGAATATAAATTCTAGAGAATAGTTTATACATTCTATACTATAGTAGAATATAGAATAATTAAACTTCAATATAAGTCAATTTTTTGAAGTTATTTACATCATTATATTATTTCATTTCATTTTTAATTACTTTTTTAATTTAATTGAATATTTCTTCTATTTCTAAATAGAAATTGATCTAATACTAATATATATAAGTACTAATATAGATAAGAATTTCATACATTATATATATTATAAATCTATATAAAGCTATATAAAGTCTGATATATATAGAAACTATAAACATATAGAATATAGAAATTAGAATATAGAAATAAATATATTAAAAGTGAAAAAAAAAATAGATACAAGATATACTACAAGGTTTATCCGAAATTCCAACTCAACTAAGGATTCCATAAAAAAAACAATCAATATAAATAATAAATAAAACCAGAAATACTTCTCCCGAAAGGCCTTTTATTCCCACGGCCTGGCCTGGTCAATACCTCGCCGGGCCTTTTTTTAATTCAACGGATCATAGATAGAAAAATGTTTATTTCATTTTTTTATAACTATATTGAAGCGAGAACAAAAAAATGAATTTTTCTAGTCTTTCGATATAGAATCAAAATGCCCTTTTGATTATCCTTTTTCTCTTTTTTTTTAAGAAAACTATAGGTTCTTGCACAATTCGTCTATTATGACGTTAGCTATTTTGTTGAAACGTATCCGTCAAAACTCTCCACCCCAAAATAGAACTTCGTGCTTAGGTATTTAAATCTCGTTTCTGAATCTCCTCCTAAAAAAGTTCACTACTCTGA